ATCCAAGCCAAACAAAAAGAAATCTTTCTTTTAGAAAAGTAGTTAAAAGAAAAACGGGATTAAGATTCAAAATAAAATACAAGTACAATAAATAAGAAGACAAAGGGGGATTTTTTTCATAGATTTTGATTTGGTATCGTTTTGGCGGCATGGCCGAGCGGTAAGGCGGGGGACTGCAAATCCTTTTTCCCCAGTTCAAATCCGGGTGTCGCCTAATCACCAAAAGAATTGAGATACTCCCTTCTATTTTGCTGCTATAATTTGAAAAATTTTTCCGGCGAAAGCCAACGGAGGAAACTTATAAATCTTGAGAGTCCTTCCATTACTAATGGAGTGTCTACGAGCCGAGTTTGGAATTCGATTGGATAGCAGGACGGAAATCGAATTCCGTTTTTATTTTAGTTGCGAAAAGGCCATAAGAGACTTTGTATACATATTCATCAAAGTCTTTGCGTACTCCGCAATCAATATTAATTCGATTGACTGAGTAATTGGCTTTTACTTAGTATATACCTGTTTTGTATATACCTGTTTTCTTTTTTCGTTAACCTCTAGTCAAAAACATAATAGGGCGTCTTTCATAGAGACAATAAGGAGACGTTAAGTTAAGGATTAGATCAAAAGAAAATGGGAAAGAAATAGGGTATGGGCTAGGTAGTGATCTACCTTATATTCTATATATTCTATTTTTTTTATTTCTACATACTATATATTAGATATTAGTAGCATTTCTTTGATACTTCCAAGGGGGTCTCCGCATATTTTTCTTGTGCTTAATCTTTTCTGATTATACTAGAATTCTTATAAGACTCCTTATAAGTTAAGTTATAAGTTAAGTTAATAAGTTAAAGTTGGATTTATTGGATTGTTTCATCAACGATCTTAGGTTAGAATTTTTGACTCTGCGCCAGTGATTCCACTATTATTTATTAGTGAACAATAATTCAAGAATTTCGTCATAGAGATAGGGGACATAATTCACATGGATATAGTAAATCTCGCTTGGGCTGCTTTAATGGTAGTCTTTACATTTTCTCTTTCACTCGTAGTATGGGGAAGAAGTGGACTCTAGAAGTATTACTAATTGTAATTGAGTTGTAGGAATTAAACTGTATCAAATTTTTTATAAATCGTTCAGGTCTGAAAAGCTTTTTTTAGTTGAAATTTCACTCTTTCAACACTATTTCAATTTAAAATTCAATTTTTAAATTGAAATAGAAATAAAAAAATATCTGCATTTCAAAATTTTCTTGGGTTTTAGTGTAGTAATATAGTTTATGAATAATATATATGAAGAATATTCTTTCAATCAAACAAATATTTCAATTATTTACGTGTTTGTATTTCGAAAGTAAAAAGAATACAAAGTAAAAGAAATACAAATGGTAGTAAATTTATTCCAACTTAATTCTTGATCAATTTTCTATTTCGATGAACCGACTCTTACTAAAATTAGATATGGACCGTGAGGAAGAGTTGAACTTTTTTTATTTTACTTTTTTGGTTCCTTTTTTATTATTCAAAAATAAAATAGTTCTGTTATTACATTACAGTTACGTAGATACACATTTTCTATCGGAAACAACACAGACATAGTAGTTCTTTAACGAGATACTACACAGACTAAAATAGTGTCTTGTCTTGGGCGAGTCGCATATTGTGCACTTCCCGTTTGTTTTAATATTTTGAAAATTTGATTTGTGTTGTACTTATTTTATTGAACTCACTTTTTATTGAACGCACTATTCAAACGTTAAAAGAGGTTTACTAATCCTTTAGCCCCCCCCTTTTTTTTTTCGAAATTCGAAGGAGTTTCCATAGATCATCTGGAAACTGATCGATCAATGACCTCTTCGTCAGAATGCTATGCTAATAAAAAGATTACTTTAATTTTCTTTTATTATACCCATCAAAGAGGCCCTTGATTCTTTTGATCGGAATTCATATTGAAAATAATCAGCAATCTGGGAATTAGAATCGTACGAGTCGCTTTTCAATTAGTTCAAATTGATTGAAATCAACACAAATTAAATAGAAATATAAGACAGGTGCATAAAGCAAAGAAATCGAATTGGTGGGAGGCACTATATACATTATATATAATATATAATTGATATACATATATATATACCGATATATAGAAATCTGACGATACTATTATAGATTGATCTCTATTAAATTAATCCGGATTACAATACACCTTATATACACTACAATAACAATAGTAGATAGTATGGTAGAAAGAAATATCTGAATCTTTCTACCATACTATCGTATTTATTTCATAGAATACGGCGAATTCTAGTCTGCCCAGTTCATTTAAGACGCGAAATTTGAATCCCTTTCGTCTCTTCAATTCTTGATAAGAACTAAAAAGTCCAGTTTAATTCAAATTAATCGCCTTGGCTGACTGTTTTTACGTATATTATAAGTAAAAAAGCGGTAGGAACTAGAATAAACAGTGCAGTAGCAATAAATGCGAGAATATTTACTTCCATAATCTCATTGTTTCGTTTTTCTTTAATTTAATTCGCAATAACTCGGGAGTTAATCCCATAGAGATAATAAATCTTTCGCTTGTAAATTCAATGGGATGAATTACATCTCGATGATATCGAATCGGATCAATATCATGAATAACAATATCTGCACTATCAAATCAACTCATCGTCAAGAATTGAATAGTATAACATAGGACAATCTTTTATCCATACCGAACTCCAATTTTTTTTTCCTGATCCAACCAATAATTTTACTTTTTTTTATTTATCATTCTTTTTTATTCTTTCTTTTATATAACCTACTGCCCTTTTTGTACAACCATCTGATGAAGTATCATTGAACCGCCCGTACACTTACCATTGATTCTAAACAACCCCCAACAAACAATAGAAGATAAATAAAAAAAAGGAGGGGGAAAGAGTTAAGTTCGAAACTTCTTTTTTTACTGAGCGAATCTAATCTCCTCGGAAAACAAAAGAAAGATGATAAAGACGAGTACAAGTTTCGGTATAAAAAATCTAATATTCCATCAAATTAACTATAATTATTTATTATTATTTATTTTTATATAAAAATAAATAAAGTTTGTTCTTTCAAGGAAACCCCTTAATAAAAAAATAGCGCTCCCCTAATAAAAAAGCGATCCCTGAAAGTATTCTATTACAATAACTAAGTTATTTTATATCATGCAAATTCCCTTTCTATATGTACTTCCGGGAAACATAAAGTACTCTACTCTATTCGACAGAGTAGCAGTAATCGAAAAAAGCCATACCCGGTACAGTATGGTATCTCTTGGAATCCTGAATGTGATGCTACCAATAATTGTCCTAATCCACATATGTCTATCGCTCATCAATCGAATCAGTACTAGTCAAAGAAATGAAAATTCCCCGATTGATGATAAAAACGAAATTTGACTTACTTTCACAAAAAAGAGAGAGCGGAGTTTATATATTTTTTTATTGGATCCGTCGGGACTGACGGGGCTCGAACCCGCAGCTTCCGCCTTGACAGGGCGGTGCTCTGACCAATTGAACTACAATCCCAAGTAAATACAATAATAAAATAAAGTATTATGTATACATATTTTTATTATTTTATTCTAACCCCTTCAATTTTGAATTTAGATTCAAATTGGCGTGTTGTAACAGAGCCGCGAGTGATATATATAATATGGGTATGCGCTTCGCTTTAGTGAGACCGACCTGGATTACTAGTAATCCTTTCGTTATTGACAAATAAATGGGATAATTACTCTTTCAATGAAAAGGGTTTTTTCTTTATCCCTTTCCTTCGATTGTATTTTACACTTACAGATCCTGATATGAATATAGATTATTATCAAGATCCTAATTTGTTGGAAAAATAGAGTAAATAAATAGTGCTGGGGATCGGGCATTTCTGGAGAGCACAAAATGGGTTATATGATACCATTTCGTGTGTAGATCGGCGGATTTTTGGGCCGAGCTGGATTTGAACCAGCGTAGACATATTGCCAACGAATTTACAGTCCGTCCCCATTAACCGCTCGGGCATCGACCCAGGAAGAATAAATTCCAGGCTTATTGATAATCCATGATCAACTTCCTTTCGTAGTACCCTACCCCCAGGGGAAGTCGAATCCCCGCTGCCTCCTTGAAAGAGAGATGTCCTGGACCACTAGACGATGGGGGCATATCATACTTGAACGACCGCCAGGATACTATGCTGATAGTATGCACAATTTTAAAAATTGTCAATATAATGGGATGGTATGACTCGAGATGGAGGATCTTTCCATCTTTCACGATTCTATAGGATTTTTTCCGCCAATAATTTAGTTCATAATTTAGTTCAGAGGCTGCGCCAAATTTCTTTATCAATCATTCAATGAGATATGTTGGATCCCTGTTAAATTAGTAGGTACGTGTATCAATCAAATAAATTTCGTTATGATGTCAATTCCAATTAGGATCGAAAAAAATCCATTGTCATTGCATTTCTATTTATCAAATCCAATATCAATAAACCATTTTATTTTAACTATATTCACTAGTATATCCTCCCCTAGAATTTTATTTAATTTAACAGACAAGTCAAATTTTTCATTTCTGAACGAACCGCTATAAATATAAGATATAGTCTTATATGTACATATATTATAATAAGTCTATATACTAAACTCATAGTGGCTAGTGAATTTATTCAGGAATTGAATCAAACGAGCCCTTTTAACTCAGTGGTAGAGTAACGCCATGGTAAGGCGTAAGTCATCGGTTCAAATCCGATAAGGGGCTTTGGTTTTTTCATAAATAAAAAAAATCTGAGGCTAGTATTCGTATTTGAATTACGAATAAAGTTATTGTGGATATTTGTAATAAATCAAAGTAACAAATTATAAAATGTAATATACGTATAATTTTTTATCATTATAGAAATGATAACATACTAATAAATTAGAGTTAATTTAGAGTATAGTTATAAATTTGCTAATATTATTATAATGAATTATAAAT